AATTGGTACATGTTTTGTTAAACCACCCATAAGAACCATATTTTGACTTTTAGCTGGAGAATATCCGACAACAGCTTCCATTGAATGAATAATGGATCCAGATCCTAAAAACAACAATGCTTTTGAATAAGCATGAGTAATCAAATGAAATAAAGCGGCTCGATAGGATCCCATACCTAAAGCTAACATCATATAACCCAATTGAGACATTGTGGAATAGGCCAAATTTTTCTTAATATCTTTTTGAGCAATAGCTAAAGTAGCTCCTAATACTACTGTTATTATACCTATAAAAGCTATTCCATTCATTATTGGGGGTAGAACTATGAAAAGAGGAAGAAGCCGAGCTACAAGAAAAATTCCAGCCGCTACCATAGTAGCAGCATGTATAAGGGCGGAAATAGGAGTAGGTCCTTCCATAGCATCAGGTAGCCACACATGAAGAGGAAATTGGGCGGATTTAGCGACTGCGCCACAAAATAGGAAGAGGGCAAACAAAGTAACAAAAAAAACATTAATCTCATTTTTATAAATTAAGTTATTTATTATTTGAAACAAATCCCTAAATTCCAAACTACCCGTTATCCAATAAAGACCTAAAATTCCCAATAATAAACCAAAATCCCCTACACGATTAGTTACAAATGCTTTTTGACAAGCATTTGCCGCAATAGGACGTGTGAACCAAAAGCCTATTAATAAATAAGAACACATTCCAACTAATTCCCAAAAAACATAAATTTGTATCAAATTCGAACTAGTAACTAATCCCAGCATTGAAATATTAAAAAGAATCATATAAGCAAAAAATCTCAAATATCCTTGATCATGAGACATATAATTATCACTATAAATAAGAACCAAAATACCAACAGTAGTAATTAATATTGACATAATAGACGTAAGTGAATCGATTAAGCACCCAAACTCTAAAGAAAGATCATTATTTATGGTCCAAGACCATACATATTGATAAATAGAGCTATTATTGACTTGATGAATAGACAGATCAACCGAAAAAATCATAACTATAGTTAACAATAAAATACTAGGAAAAGCCCACATACGACGCAGATTTTTTGTTGCCGTCGGAAAAAATAAAAGTCCCACTCCTATTAACATAGGAACTGGAAATGGAATAAAAGGTATAATCCATGAATATTTATATGTATATTCCATACAATAAACAAAAAAAATTCCGATTCTAATGAATTTTATTTCTTATTCGTTGGTTTTTTATCTTTTTTGTAAAGAAGGAGTTCGGTTAATAAAAAAAAAGAAATATAGAATTAAAATAGACAGATGTATTATTAATTTGAATCTTTATTCAATATTGGAAATATTACATATTACAAAGTATAACTAAAAATGGAGCGATAACGAAATTCCTAGCAAAAAATAATTTTTTTTTAATTCGAATTTAATTTTATGTATAGAGTTGGAATAAAATAATTAATTACACCAAAACTAAGAACATTTTTATTTTTATATGAATGATGAATTTTTAAAAAGTCCTTTTTTGACAAAAATCATCGGTTCATTTTTGATTTTTTAACTAATTTAGTATTTTGATTACAATAAAAAATTTGGATGTTTGGAAAAATCAAAAAAAAAAGGGTTATAATATTCAATGTTTTACTTTAAATAGGAAACAAAAAATGGGAATTAAGATAGATAAGATATATGGCTAATTAAAGAGAAATTCCTTTTCATTTACGGAAAAAAATGTCTTTGACATAGAACTATATAAAAATGAAAAACTATATAAATTATATGGCAGTTCCAAAAAAGCGCACTTCTATATCAAAAAAAATTATTCGGAATACTTTATGGAAAAAGAAAGGATATTGGACAAGATTGAAAGCTTTTTCATTAGCACAATCTATTTTTACGGGGAATTCAAAAAGCTTTTTTTGTAACAAATACAAACGTTAGAGTAATTTCAATTAACTGGATTCAATGAATATTTTTAAAATAAAAAAAAAATACTAATATAAATTGAATATTTAATATATATAGTTATAGTATTAATTTCAGTATAGTATTAATTTATAATATTTACATTATCTATATTCTAATAAAAAATCCTTTGTTGAATGTAGTGTTCCATTTTTGATTTTGATTATAGAAGTGCTCTTTTTTATTTTCCACTGAATATAAAAAAATGGAAATACATTTCTTTATATTCAGAAAATGAAATAAATAAAAAAAGAGTCATTTAAAATTACATAACATAAACATAATAATTGGATTATAATTTTATAATTATTAATTTATATATAATAATATAATTTTTTTTTTACTTTTACTAAGACTTCAGAATAAAAAATGTATTTATATTTTATATTTAGAATAAGAATATAGATATAGAATAAAAAGAAAAGTATTGAAATATATATTTTGAATAGATTCTAATAAAATTCTTTATTTAATGTTTAGTAAACAAATATTTTACTTTAATTGATTCTTTGAATCTCGACAATTGATTAAAAATTAATTATTATGATTTTAAGTAAGCCGCTATGGTGAAATTGGTAGACACGCTGCTCTTAGGAAGCAGTGCTAGAGCATCTCGGTTCGAGTCCGAGTAGCGGCATGATATCTTATCTTTTCAAAAAAAAAAGGTCCTATAATGAACTCCATTCTTATTTCTATTCCTAGTATTTCGATTTTGTGATTATATATTATATGATGGTATTTTCAACTTTAGAGCATATATTAACTCATATATCGTTTTCGGTCGTATCCATTTTAATTTCAATTCATTTGATAACCTTATTATTAGTCAATGAAATCATAAGATTATATGATTCGTCAAAAAAAGGCATGATAATAACCTTTTTTTGTATAACAGGATTGTTAGTTACTCGTTGGGCTTTTTCGGGACATTTACCGTTTAGTGATTTATACGAATCATTAATATTTCTTTCATGGACTTTTTCCATTTTTTATATGGTTCCTTCCTTCAAAAAACATAAAAACTACTATTTAAACACAATAATCGCACCAAGTGTTATTTTTACTCAAGTCTTTGCTACTTCAGGTCTTTTTAAAAAAATGAACGAATCCATAATATTAGTACCCGCTTTACAGTCCCATTGGTTAATGATGCACGTAAGTATGATGATATTGGGTTATGCAACTCTTTTATGTGGATCATTATTATCTGTGGCTATTTTAGTCATTACATTCCAAGAACTGCTTGGTAAAAGCAAGAATTTGTTTTTTTTAATAAATGAATCATTTTCTTTTGCCGAAATTAAATACATGAATATGAATGAAAAAAATAATGTTTTCCAAAAAACAGCTTTTTCGTCTTATAGAAATTATTATAGATCTCAATTTATTCAACAATTGGATCGTTGGGGTTACCGTACTATTAGTCTAGGTTTTATCTTTTTAACAATAGGTATTATTTCAGGAGCAGTATGGGCTAATGAGGCATGGGGATCATATTGGAATTGGGATCCAAAGGAAACTTGGGCTTTTATTACTTGGACTATATTCGCGATTTATTTACATACTAGAAAAAATAAAAAATTAGAATATATAAACTCTTCAATAGTGGCTTCTATGGGTTTTTTTATAATTTGGGTATGTTATTTAGGGATAAATCTTTTAGGAATAGGACTACATAGTTATGGTTCATTTACATCTAATTGAATTAAAGTAAAGTGAAGAAACAACTTTACAAATCTAAATACAGAAACCCAAATAAAAAATAAAATAGAATAAATATATATAATAACTAAAAAGAAAAATTCAAATAAATGATAGAGAACCCCTTAAATCAAGTAATGCGGTAGTGACTCAAGGGTTTCTCACAAACAACATATTCACTTAGAATTATTTCTTTTTTAATACAAAAATTAATACATAATTAATACAATACAAATATATATATATTTGTATTGTACATAGGATTTATGGATTTATTTCTTCTTTTTTTTTCATTTATTCCTGAAAACTATCTATAAAAAATTAGATAGAATAGCTTCAACCTTGTCAGCCGAAAATGAAAAAATAAAATCTGGATAAATACCAATACTTATAACAGGTATAAGGATAGAAATTGAAATAAATAATTCTCGTGGCCCCGAATCAAAAAAATAAGAATTTGGTGTATTAAAAATCTTGTATCCATAGAACATTTGACGTAAGATAGATAATGAATAAATAGGAGTTAATATCATTCCAATTGCTGTTACAAAAGTTACTAGTATTTTTGTGATTAAAAGATATTTTTGGCTAGTAATTATTCCTAATAAGACTATCAATTCTGCAACAAAACCGCTCATGCCCGGCAATGCAAGAGAAGCCATCGATAACATAGTGAAAACTGTGAATATTTTTGGCATTGGGATAGCCATTCCACCCATTTCGTCGAGATAAAGAAGACGTAGTCTATCATAACTAGTTCCCGCCAAGAAAAAAAGAGCAGCGCCAATAAATCCATGAGAGATTATTTGTAAAATAGCCCCGTTGAGACCTGTATCGCTTATAGAGCCAATTCCTAAAATTAAGAAACCCATATGAGATACCGAAGAATAAGCTATTCTTTTTTTTAAATTACGTTGACCAAGAGATGTTGAAGCTGCATAGATTATTTGAATTGAACCTAATAGCATTAACCAGGGGCAAAATATAGAATGAGCACGAGATAATAATTCCATATTAATTCGAACCAACCCATATGCTCCCATTTTTAATAATATTCCGGCTAAAAGCATACAAGTGCTGTAATGTGCCTCTCCGTGGGTGTCGGGTAACCACGTATGTAAGGGTATAATTGGTAATTTGACAGCAAAAGCAATAAGAAATCCCATATAGAATATTATTTCCAACGCCATGGGATATGATTGATTAGTTAATAATTCAAAATTTAATGTTGGTTCATTCGAACTATATAAACCCATACCCAGAATTCCCAGTAATAAAAAAACAGAACTTCCCGCAGTGTACAAAATAAATTTTGTAGCTGAATACAAACGTTTTTTTCCACCCCACATGGATAAAAGTAGATAAACGGGAATTAATTCGAATTCCCACATGATGAAAAAAAGTAAAATGTCTCGAGAAGCAAATGTTCCTATTTGACCACTATACATTGCTAACATCAGGAAATAAAAAAATTTGGATTCTCGAGTAACTGGCTGAGCCGCTAACGTAGCTAAAGTAGTAATGAATCCTGTCAATAAAATGGGTCCTATAGAGAGTCCATCTATTCCGAATCTCCAGTAAAAGTCAAAAAAATGGATCCATTTATAATTTTCTGTCAATTGAATTAGTGGATCATCCAATTCGAAATGATAACAAAATACATAGGCTGTTAGAAGTAGATCCATTAAACAAATACAAATAGTATACCACTTAATGACCTTATTTCCTTTATGAGGAAATAAGAAAATTAAGGAACCCGCGGCTATTGGCAAAACTACAATTATTGTTAACCAAGGAAAAAAATTCGTGATAAAAATAAGATATACTTAGACTAGAAAAACCCGCGCTCAAAATACAAAAACAAATCTTTTGTATTTTGAGCGCGGGTTTTTGCCAGTAAAAAAAAGGTACTTGTGTGTGTGGTTCTTTTTGAAATATATCAATAAGCTAGACCCATGCTTCGAGTTGTTTCATGCCATAAATAAACTCTAACACTTAAGAAATCCGTCGGACAGGCGGATTCACACCTCTTACAACCAACACAGTCTTCTGTTCTTGGGGCAGAAGCAATTTGTTTAGCTTTACATCCATCCCAAGGTATCATTTCTAAAACATCTGTGGGGCAGGCTCGAACACATTGAGTACATCCTATACATGTATCATAAATCTTTACTGAATGTGACATTGGATCGTAATCCTTGAACATCAAAAATTCACCATTTTCGATCTAGTAAAGTCGTCGTCGTAAACGAATTATATATAAATATTACACCAGATGAATCAATGATTTATCATAATTTTGCTAATCAAAATCTACTTAATAGATTAATTAAAATAAAAATAACATAATAGAACCAAGATACTTTGATTTCTTATGTTTGTTTTTGCAAACATTATCACATTATCATAAGTTATATATCATATATGCCCATTTGAATTGATTAATAGTACACACTATTATAAATTCGACTTTTTTTTAGTAATACTATTTATTCAACAAATTCGATTGATTGATATGAGTTGATTTTCTATTACGATAAATAGAGGAAACAATAGCCAGTCCGATAGCTGCTTCAGCGGCTGCAACAGCTATAACAAAAATTGAAAAAATATTTCCTTTTAATTGACGACTATCAAAAAAATCGGAAAAGGTTACGAGATTTATATTAACTGCATTCAGTATAAGTTCAAGACACATAAGGGCTCTAACCATATTTCGACTTGTAATCAACCCATAGATACCTATAGAAAATAAAAAGGCACTCAAAACAAGTGCATGTTCAAATATCATTGACCAACTCCTTATCAATTTTTATTCATTTCAATATGAACGAGAATTTAACGGATTTTATTGACTAAAGAATATAAAAAGTCTACTACAAAAAGATAATATATTGACAATAAAAAACGATTTTCTACATAAATACTCTTTTACGTTCACATAGAATTCAACGAAAATAAATGTGATAAAATCTAACAAAATTCAATTTGGATTTATATTGTTAGTTCTAAAAATATCTTATTGGCGAGCCACAACAATTGCACCTATCAAAGCAACTAAAAGAATTATTGAAATGAGTTCAAATGGAAGAAAAAAATCTGTTGATAAATGAATTCCAATTTGTTGACTAGTACTTATCAAATCTTGCTCTATAATCTGATTTGGTCTTGTAGTCCAAATAATCCCATGCCATGATGTATCTAGAATAGTAGTTATTAGTGAAAGAAAAATACTTGTACAAACCGTCAAAGTAATTCCGTTCCCAACGGTCCAAAGATGAAAATCTTGGTAATATTCTGAACCATTCATGAACATCACAGCAAATATGATTAAAACATTTATAGCGCCCACGTAAATAAGTAGCTGTGATGCAGCTACAAAATGGGAGTTTGATAAAATATAGAATAAAGATATACAAACAAGAACCATTCCCAACGAAAAAGCAGAAAAAATTGGATTCGTAAATAATACTACTCCTAGACTTCCTAGTATAAGACCTGACCCCAAAAAGACTAAAAGAAAATCATGTAACGGTTCAGGCAAATCCATTATATGTAAAATAAGAGATAAATAAATCGAAATTTCATGACCTTATTGATATGACCAGGAAAAAAATTATAGATGAAATACTAAAATTCTCTCCGCATTGAATTGAACCTAATCCTAAGATAAGAAATGATCCTAATATAAAAAAAGTGAATTGCTATAAGTACAGTTATTATCGAATCAATATCATTTCATTCGTTTCTTTATATGAAAGAGTAATTTCAAACTAGAAAATTAAAATTTTAAAAATTAAAGAAGTAAAAGAAGTATATGTATAATATATGATTGGATTTATATTCGATAATTTTCGTTTTCAGAAGAATTGGATTTAATTATCAATAATTTAGAATTTTATTTGAATCGTTCGAATTGTATAATCATCAATTACTGATACTGGTAAACGGCCCAAAGCAATTTGATTATAATTCAATTCGTGGCGATCATAAGTCGAAAGTTCATATTCTTCAGTCATTGATAAACAATTTGTTGGACAATACTCAATACAGTTACCACAAAATATACAGATTCCGAAATCAATACTGTAATTAAGCAACCGTTTCTTTCGAATATCCGTTTCTAGTTTCCAATCAACAACGGGTAAATCTATGGGACATACACGAACACATACTTCACAAGCAATGCATTTATCAAATTCAAAATGTATTCGACCACGGAAACGTTCTGATGTGATTATTTTTTCATAAGGATATTGAATAGTTACAGGTAAACGATTTGCGTGAGATAAGGTAATCATGAAACCTTGACCAATGTACCTTGCAGCTCGGACTGTTTGTTGACCATAATTTATGAATCCAGTTACCATAAGGAACATATCGTGAATATCTCTGAATATTTTTTTCTTTCTCTTGTTTGATACAAGTTTTTAATTTTAATATAGAAGGTCCATTTTTTATAGTGAAAACAGTTGAGACGAAGTTGTTAATAATAGATTACCAAGAGAAATGGGTAAAAGAAATTTCCACCCAAGATTTAATAATTGATCTATTCTTAGTCTAGGCAAAGTCCATCGTGTTGTGATAGAAACAAATAAAAATAAAAAAGTTTTAGCTAGTGTAATAAAGATACCCATTATTGTTACAAAAACTCCATATGCTTTATTTATTTCAAAAAATTCAGAAACAAATATGTAAGGAATAGAGATATTTGGACCACCCAAGTAAAGAACTGTTACAAATAACGAAGAAATTAATAGGTTTAAATAGGAAGCAACGTAAAATAAACCAAATTTGATACCCGAATATTCGGTTTGATAACCTGCTACTAATTCTTCTTCCGCTTCTGGTAAATCAAAAGGTAATCTTTCACATTCTGCTAGGGAAGAAATTATAAAAACGATGAAACCTATAGGTTGACGCCATAAATTCCATCCCCAAAAACCATACTTTGATTGAGCATCAACTATATCAACTGTACTTAAACTGTTTGATAATCCTAGTCGGTGATAACATTACTGTTCCCATCTCTATTCCAGAACCGTACATGAGATTTTCACCTCATACGGCTCCTTTTTAAAGCCTTAAAAAAATCTACGGACCGAGCCATTTATTTATCCCTTGATATATCCCTAAGATATATAAGATTCCATTTTATTGGACGGTTCTGAATTAGACCAATAGAATTCTGTCTGTCCTAATAACCTAATAAAAAATTGGAATAAGGAAAAATACATTGTATTTCATATTTTTTAATTTTTTTTTTATATTATAAATAAATAAAAAATATGAAAGGTACTTCTGAATTGATCTCATCCCTTAACAAATCAAAAAGTAAATTTGTTGAGTAATAACTAAATTCTTTCATAAAATACTCTTTTAGAATTATCAATAACTCCTTCCAATAACTTCCTAATCGTTTTCGATTACGAAAAAGAATTACATGTTAGTTTTCAAAATTATGACATGAATTCTATCTCCATAAATATGGATATAAGACAAAAAAAGAAAAAGTGGATCCCTTTTTTTTTTTTGTTCTTAACCTATTCTTTTTTTATGCAAGTATAATAAAAAAGGGACTTAAGAAAAAAATTAAAGGATTATTTCGTTTCTGATAGTCATTTATTTAATTAGTGGATAGAAGATACTCTGGATCGGAATTGTGGGGAGTACGGCTTTCTTTTTTCTACCAATTGAAAGCCCCAATTAGTATTCTTTTTTCTATTAGTCATAAATGTTCTTTTGGATATTTAAAAAAATATACGTTACAAATCCTTTGTATATCTTGGTGTTTCTAACCATCCATTCATTTTTTTTTCCCTTAATTTATTTTAATATATTTTATATATATGGTAATATATATAAAATATATTAAAATAAATTAAAGTTGGTCTTTTGTGCCCGCTTCAAGACAGGATGATTAATCAACCAACCTTGGGATAAACGACCACTTGTACTTTAAATTGAATTGATTTTTTCACTTAATTCTTATACATAGAAAATGAGACTCAATATTTTGACTGCAATTTTAAATTATCATACTTTCTATTAACTATAAGTAATATAGTATTCATAAATTATATTCAATAGAAGCTGTTTTATTGCACTCATATAACTATCTGATTAAATTATTCAATCTGAATAAATAAATACTAAAAATAAAAGGAATATATATTCAATTTATTAACCTCCTTATACTAGAAAAGTATTATAAAGAAAGGAGTATAGCAATAGTAATAGTATCGAACGACAAATTTCTGTCTTAACGAATCGCACGTAGAGATATCGATAACACACATAGAGCTAATGGTATTTCATAACTAATCGATTGAGCAGCTGCTCGTAGACCACCCAAAAAGGAATATTTATTATTTGACCCATATCCTGACATAAGAAGTCCAATGGGAGCAATACTCGAAATAGCAATCCATAAAAAAACACCAATATTCAGATCAGATAAAACAAAATTATACCCAAAAGGAATTACCGAATAGCTTATTATAATTGATATGACTGATATGGATGGTCCTATACTGAATAAACGAATATCTCCTCTAGATGGAATAAGATTTTCTTTGAAAAGTAATTTTGTTCCGTCGGCTAGAGCTTGAAGAACTCCAAAAGGACCGGTGTATTCAGGTCCAATACGTTGTTGTATTCCTGCGGATATTTCTCTTTCTAACCATACAATTGCTAGTACACTTATTGTAATTCCCAATACAAGAATAAAAATAGGTGAAAATGCCCATATAATTCCATATACTTCTTTAAAGGATTCTAATCTGAAAAAAAAATGCATATCTTGTATTTCTGTTATATCTATTATCATTTCAACGATCAACTTCTCCCATAATAATATCTATGCTACCTAGTATTGTCATAATATCGGCCAATTTCATTCTTTTAACTAATTGAGGAAGAATTTGCAAATTGATAAAACCCGGTGGACGAATTTTCCATCTCCAAGGAAAACCATTTTGATCTCCTATTAGAAAAATTCCCAATTCTCCCTTGGGGGCCTCAATTCTTACATAAAGTTCTTGTTTTGGCAATTCAAAAGTCGGAGACGGTTTTTTACTAATAAATCGATACTCAAAATCATTCCATTCTGGCTCTTTTTCTCTATCAAAGGAACGGATTTCTAAATTTTCATATGGCCCGCCAGGAATTCCTTCCAAAGCTTGTTGAATAATTTTTATGGATTCCATCATTTCACCAATTCGAACTAAATAACGAGCTAATGAATCTCCTTCTTTTTGCCATTGAACTTCCCAATCAAATTCTTCGTAACATTCATAATTATCAATTTTACGTAAATCCCATTGTATTCCGGAAGCCCGAAGCATCGGTCCCGATAAACCCCAATTTATTACTTCCTTTCCATCAATAACCCCTACCCCTTCAACCCGTTCTAAAAAAATAGGATTTCGAGTAATAAGTTTTTGATATTCAACAATCCTTGTTAAAAAATAATCGCAGAAATCAAAACATTTATCTATCCAACCATAAGGTAAATCAGTTGCTATCCCCCCAATACGAAAAAAATTATGCATCATTCTCATACCCGTCGCAGCTTCAAATAGATCATAAATTAATTCTCTTTCTCTGAAAATATAGAAGAAAGGGGTTTGTGCACCAATATCTGCCATAAAAGGCCCTAGCCATAATAGGTGAGAAGCTATACGACTCAATTCCAACATAATTACTCGGATATAGCTGGCTCTTTTAGGTACTTGAATATTTCCCAATTGTTCTGGTCCGTTTACAGTTATTGCTTCTGTGAACATAGTAGCTAAATAATCCCAACGTGTTACATAAGGCAGATATTGTATAATTGTTCGATTTTCCGCTATTTTTTCCATTCCTCTGTGTAAATAACCCAATATTGGTTCACAATCAATAACATCTTCACCATCTAGAGTAACAATAAGTCGAAGAACACCATGCATTGATGGGTGGTGAGGGCCCATATTAACTATCATAAAGTCCTTTCTTGTAGTTAAGATATTCATAGGTTTTTCCTCGATTCATTCTTATATGAATCGCTTAAAAAAGTTCATCAAAATGCAAGATCTAATAAATCGAATAATTGAGAATTACTTTTCAATTTAACGAATTTTTGACTCCCGAATATCAAACTGATTTATTAATTTTTTATAACGTATTCCATCTTTCTTTGACAAATAAGATAGTAATCGTTGCCGTTTTCCCAGAATTTTACGTAAACCTCTTTGAGATAAATAGTCTTTTCGGTGCAATTCAAAATGTGAAGTAAGTCTTCGTATTCTATTGGTAAAATTGAATACTTGAAATTCAACCGATCCCGGGTTTTTTTCTTTTTTTTCTTCTGAAATAACAGGTATAAATACATTTTTTACCATAAAAATTGAAAGTTTTTTCCTTCTCCTCGCTTTATATATATATTTATTTTTTTTTTTTTATTTTCCCATCTCCTCGCTTTATATATATATTTGATTTATTGATCAGTAATAATAATGACACTAATTTCGAATTTTGTATATAAATATGAATTTCCTTAAAAAATAAAAGAGGATTTCGTTGATTTTTTTTGATCTAATGGATATTTCATTTTATTTATATCAATGCCACAATGTGCGTCTGTATTTATGTTATGTATTTTATATGAAGACAAATTTCGATTAACGAATTTTCAATCGCGGATACATATGTATTCTTACTATACTGAAACGACTTCCATTATGGGTATAAAACCAATAGCGATTTATACAAGCTAAATCTTCTAATCGATAATTTGGCCAAAGAAAAATTTTTAAATTCATTCGTTTTTTTTTATCTTTCTCAAGATATATATAGTTTTTAGTCAAAACTTGAAACCAATTATGGACTTTATTTTCATTATAAAATATTGTGTTTCTATCTATACTATTTATATTACTTGGATTTAAACAAATTAGAATTCTCAATTCTCTACGACGTCTAGGGGATAAAATATTTTCAGTAACAAGTAAATCAAAATTCTTTTTTTCTATTACCTTTTGATCTCTTGTTCTTGTAATGTATTTATCTAAATTTTGCTTATTAACATTACATTTTTCTGGGTATTTTTTATAAATTTTGCGTTTATTCTTATGAATTAATGAAAGACCCACGGTTTGATACATAAGAAATTTTTTCTTGTTTTTTCTAGACAAACGAACAGGTTCTATAACAAATATTTCTTTTTTTATAAATTTTTTATTTTTTCTTAAGCCTTGAAGAGTTAAATTCTTCTGATTTTGAATCATCATAATATCTAGACCTAGCTCTCCTCTTTGAATAGACGCTATAGTAATTTCTCTAAAATTTTTCAATCTAATCAGGAGACAATATACTTTAACATTTTTGAATATTCTTTGACCTAAGAAATTCTTCCAATTCAAATGTAAAATCAAAAAATTTCTTAGTAAGAAATTAAGTTCTGCCTCCATCTTGTTCTTGTCTTTCTTTTTCTTTATACCCTTAATATTCTTTTCATTGCCTGATCCTACAAAATCTTTTTCTTGGTTTGAAAGAGGTATTTCAAGATTTATTTGATCGACGTATAATGTTTTTGCTTGATTTTGAGTCTCTAACTCCAATTCAAGAGATTTATTTTTTTTCGATGGTCGATAAATATCGCTTATTTTTTTCTTTCTAGTAATGTTATTTTTATTTTCACTAATATTTTGATTAAAATTAAAAAAAAGTAATTTGATTGGTATGATCCATGGGTTATCCCTATATGCATTATAAAATATCACTAATTTTGAAAAGAACCAAAATTCAGGATTCGATATGGAACGATTTAGTATTTCTATATTGATTCTCGCCCAATCGAAATACTTTCTATACTGGTTTTTTTCCATATCTATAATAGTGTCTTCCGCTATATAATTTTTGATAAAGATATTACCTATTATATCAAATAATTCATTTTTATGCGCGTTGTAATTAGAATAAATTACTTTTTTTTTATTTGCTTGAGCTTGAAATAGGGATTTCGATCCATAAATATATGAGTCTTTCTTATCCACATAATTGATAAAACTATAGGATAAAAGATCATAGCTATATTGTTTTCTCATTTTTTTTTTTTTTAATCCACCTACTTGTTCTTCTTTGTAAAGAATTAATCGGCTTTTTTCATATGAATTATATTTGGTTAAATCTTGATTTTGAGTTACGCGACATTGAATGATCTTATTTTTCCATTTTTGTGGTACTAATCTGGACCATCTGCTTTGGGATAAGTCATATTGATAATGATCCTTTAACCAATTTGTCCATTGATTTATTCCAGAATTGTGAGAGTTCTTATGTTTTAATTTCGAATGAAATATTCCCTCTATTCCAAAAAAAGAATCTTTTATTTCATTTTTAAGAAAAAAAAAATTTTCATGATATTCAAAAACCGATCTTAATTTATATATGTTAATAATTCGGGTTTGTAATAATTTTAAAAATACATATGCTTGTGACAAAAAGGAGACGTCACAAGAATTTTTTGAATTTGTATTCCTAGTATTAAAATATTTGTGTATAATCGAAATAAAGCGAATTATATTTTGATTTGTTTTATCAGTTCTTTCTGCATTTGGTTTATTAATGTAAATGGATTTATTGAAAATTTTTTTTGTTGATTCAAGAAAAAGTTGTGTATTGATCCTCGGAATACAAATGATATATAGAAAGATATCTATGTATGTCCTTTTCATGAAAAATTTAAAAAAAGAATGTGATTTACGAGTTAATTGAACATTTCTTCTTCTTTTTAATATCTTCAAATTTTTGTTTTTTAATTCGATCCTTTTAACACCATAAGTAGTTTTGTTCGAATTAATATTTGTCTCTAAAATTATAAGCCCTTTTTTCATTTTTTCGATTTTTTTAAAAATTTCTTTTCTTTTAGCATTCAGATCCTTTATTTTTTTTTTTTTTATTGAATAATTTGCCGAATTTATAGATTGAATTTGAGTGGTTGCTTCGAAAATAATTGGACTGTTCTTCCCGATTATTGAATCTTTTTTGCTTTCACTCAATTCATCTATTTTTTTGAATTTAAATTTAATAAAAAGAACTTTTGAAAATTTTTTTATTTTTTTCGTTAGAAATAGAATACTTTTGATGATCCATTTTGCTTTTTCTTTTAAGATATTTAGAAACAATTTCAGTTTTTCACTTAAAGCTTTTCGAACTAGAAAAATGAAAAACTGAAATTGTTTCTTTTTTTTTTTTAGTTCTTTTAAAATCGGATTAAAAAATGAAAATCGATTTTGGGTAGAACCAGAAAAGGGCAATTCGACTTCTGTTCCCCAAATTGTTAAAAAACAAAAGTTCTTTTTTTTCATTTGATCTTTTTTCTTTTCATTGGATCGTAGCTTAGATTTGTGCCAAGGTTTTAGACGAAAAGGAAATAATATCTTTATCTGAATACCGTCTGTTAGCCATTTTTTTGGAAATTCTGTTTCGGATAATTGAACACCATTATACGTACATTTAATATACATTTCTCTCTTCCAATCCCTAAAATCTTCAGACCATTCAGGAAATTGAAAAAATAATATACGAACAATATTTTTTATTATTATCAATGAGGGTAATATAATATATTTTCTAAGAATCGATTGCGTTATTAATAAAAAACCCCTTATTACTTGAGCAAATATAATACTATCCCAGGCTTCTGCTATTTCGATACGTTTTTTTTCCTCATTTTCTTTTTTTTGTTCCTCTTTCGAACTTTTTTTTACTTTTTTCTCTGTATAATCATAAATTTGAAATTCTTTCTTTTTTCGAATCCAATTTTTTAACATAAAAAAGATTTTCATTGACTTGATACTATCAAAAAAAAAGAATAAAGGTCTCTCCATTTTATCCAAAAAAAGAGGGGAATGCACACTTTTTTGAAAAAATTTCCAAGTAACTGTTTTACGCCTTTGAGCACGTATAGATCCTTTTATTATGTCTCGCCGAAAATCCGATTGTTGTGAATAACGTATTAAAGCCAATTCGTTTTTTTTTTTAGTATTATCGGTATCTTCCGTATCATTATAAGTATTGTCTTTCTTAAAAAATTTAGATTTATTTAAAATGACTACACGTTTGGCTTTTCTAGAACGAATTTGATAATTCTCTGCTTCAATTTTTCCGTCCAGTTGTTCTAATTCGTCAATAAATTTGTATGACCATCGAGGAACTTTTTTACGGATTTCGTTTATTCTAATACATTCAGTTCTATTTCGATTTACTATTGTTTTTTCCTTCAAATCTGTTCTAATTGCATCGAATAAGATTTTGATTCTTTTTTTTTTTTCTTCTTCATCTTCAGAATTCTTTTTGATTTGTTCATCTTCTGGAAATAAATGGAGTGCTTCACAACCTAAGCTTGATACTGATTTTTGTGAAAATTTATGGATTGGGTTAAAAAAAAAAAATGAAATTCCTAATGCTTTTCGATCAAATGTTTTTATTTTCTCCTCCAATTCTTGATAATTATTATTATTATTTTGATAAATATTATTATAAATATTATTTTTAATATAAAGAAAGGTACCATGAATTTTATTTATCCAAATTTGATTTTTTTTGTAAGTTTTTTCATCTTGGATTCGTCCACCAAAAGATCTGTTTAAAAAAGGATCATATATTTTAGTTAAGTATTTTGTTTTAGTTTCATCATTACACAATCGAATTCGGTTTTCCAATATATCCAGAGAAATCCATTTATTATCAATAACTTTTGCCCTATTTAGAAATTCATTGCTCAGTTTCTTTCTTTTTTCTTCATTAGTATAGTTCCAATAATTAGACAATTCGTCATAGGAAATTTTATCTCTTGTGAAGAGATCCAATTTTGTTTCCATCATTTTTTGAAAAGTTGATAAATTTGATGGATACGTAAAAGATATTCTCTCTTTTCCATCACTTTGGCATGTATGAAAAAAAAATTCTGAAATTTCATTTTTTACGATATTTTCAAATCGATTATTTTTTATATATCGAAATGGACGATTCCATCGTTTATAATTAAAAAGAATGCTTACAAAGGGTTTTTGAGCAAATTCTAGGCTATATTTATCCTCATCGATTTTGTACAAATTCTTCTCTTTTTTCGAAAAAATATCTTTGTTCTTGGATCTTTTTTGTTTTTGTTTAGTTCGTACCCTTTGCAAATTTTTTTCGACATCACTTTTTCCTTTTTTATAAATTTCATTACTTTTTTGAATTTCTGACAATTTCTTAGTAAAAAAGGGGGGCGGTATTCTGCCTAAATAATATAAACAGGTAACAAATAAGAAAATAATAAACATTTTAAACATTGAATTTCGAAATTCTGACATAATGTACTTATTTGATTGAATAGGTACATTAGATTTAATTGAATTATTTTGTTGTATGCAGACTAATATAAATTCAATCAATTTCATCAAAAAAATGTGACCAATTAACCAACCAATAAAACTACTTGTGAAAAATAAAAATTTATTGTTGCATCGAAATAAATAAATATTTACTAATCTTATTAATATTGAACTTGGTAAAAAAAAAGGATTTAATAACTGGAAAATAAGATTCTGAAAGAATATTTTTTGAATACTAAAATTGCGTATTGAATTTGGATTCTTGTATCCATAATTCAAAAAGTTTTTGTGATTATTGCCGAAGAACTGAAATAAAAGATAAGGTAGAGCTATGACAGTTATTGTATGTGGGCTACCCAATGCTAGATGCAAGGGCGCATAATAGATGGATATGAACATTATGAGCTGTCCCGTAATAAACCCAGTTGTTGCTGATATTTTTTTTTCGGTCCCTTCTTCTAAAACCCGAGCTCGAAAAA